AAATCGTGATAGTCCTTCCATTAGCAATGGAGTGTCGGGTTTTGAATTAGATTGGATAGCAGGACGGAAATAGAATTCCTTTTTTAGTTCTGGAAAGGCCAGAAGATACTTTAGTATACATATTAATCAAAGTCTTTGAGTACTCCGGCATTCAATCAATATTAATTCGATTGAATGGGTAATTGGCTTTTACTTAGATACTTTTATTCTTTTTTCGTTAACCTCTAGTCAAGAACAGAACATAATAAGACGCCCTCCGATTGTTTTCATAGAGACAATTAAGGAGATGGTAAGAATTAGATCAAAACAAAATGGGAAAGAAATAGGGTATGGGCTAGTAGTGATCTACTATTCTTCTATAAGTTTTTACTTAACTTAATGAAGGGCAACAAAAGAAAGAATAGATTTTTATTATTTCGACATATTAGTATCATTTCTTTGATACTTCCAAGGGGGTCTCCACATATTTTGCTTGTGCTTAACCTTTTCTGATTATACTAGAAATTTTATAAGACCCAATTAGAAGTGATAATTTGATTTATTGGATTGCTTCATCAACAATGTTAGGTCAGAATTACTTTTTGACTCTGCGTCAGTGATTCCACTATTATTTATTAGTGAACAATAATTCAATAATTCCTTCATATAGATAGGGGACATAATTCACATGGATATAGTAAATCTCGCTTGGGCTGCTTTAATGGTAGTCTTTACATTTTCCCTTTCACTCGTAGTATGGGGAAGAAGTGGACTCTAGAAATACTACTAATTGAGTTTCGTAATTAAACTGTATCCATTTTTTTTTTATAAATCTTTCAGTTCCGAAAAGCCTTTTTTAAATTTAAATTTCACTATTTCAACACTATTTCAATTTAAAATTCAATTTTTAAATTGAAATAGAAATAAAAAATATCTGCATTTCCAAACTTTCTTGGGTTTTAGTGTAGTACTGTAGTTTATGAATAATATATATGAAGAATACTCTTTCAATCAAACAAATATTTAAATTATTTCCGTGTTCCTATTTCGAACGTAAAAAGAATACAAAGTAAAAGAAATACAAATGGTAGTAAATTTATTCCAACTGAATTCTTGATCAATTTTCTATTTCGATGAACCGACTCTTACCAAAATTAGATATGGACCGTGAGGAAGAGCTCCACTTTTTTTATTTTACTTTTTTGTTTCCCTTTTTATTATTCAAAGATAAAATAGTTCTGTTATTACATTACGTAGATACACATTTTCTATCGGAAACAACACAGACATAGTAGTTGTCTAACCCGATACTACACAGACTAAAATATTGTCTTGGGCGAGTCACATATTGCGCACTTCCTGTTTGTTTTAATATTTGGGAAATTTTATTTAGGTTGTGTTTTTTTTATTGAACTCACTGTTCAAACGTTAAAAATTGACGAGGTTTACTAACCCTTTCCCCCTTTTTTCTAAATCCGAAGAAGTTTCCATGGATCATCTGTCAACTGATCGATCAATGACTTCTTCGTCGGAATGCTAATAAAAAGATTATTTTCTTTTATTATACCCATCGAAGAGGCCTTTGATTTTTTTGATCGGGATTCATATTGAAAATAATCAGCAATCCGGGAATTAGAATCGTACGAGTCGCTTTTCGATCATTTCTAATTGATTGAAATCAACACAAATTAAATACAAGACAGATGTATAAAGCAAAGAAATAGAATTGGGGGGGGGCACTATATATATTATATATATAATATGTAATTGATATCCATATATATATACACCGATATATAGTAATATGGCGATACTATTGTAGATTGATCTCTATTAAATTAACTTGCATTACAATACACCCTTATAGACTACAATAACATTATTGTAGTTATAGTATGGATAGTATGGTAGAAAGAAATATCTGAATCTTTATACCATACTATCCATACTATAGAATACGGCTAATTCTAGTCTGCCCATTTCATTTAAGACGCGAAATTTGAATCCCTTTCTTCTGTTCAATTATTGATAAGAACAAAAAAGTCAAGTTTAATTCAAATTAATCACCTTGGCTGACTGTTTTTACGTATATTATAAGTAAAAAAGCGGTAGGAACTAGAATAAACAGTGCAGTAGCAATAAATGCGAGAATATTTACTTCCATAATCTCATTGTTTCATTTTTCTTTAATTCGCAATAACTCGGGAGTTAATCCCATAGAGATAAAAAATCTTTCGCTTGTAAATTCAATGGGATGAATTACATCTCGATGATATCGAATCGGATCAATATCATGAATAACAATATCTGCACTATCAAATCAACTCATCGTCAAGAATTGAATAGTATAACATAGGAAGATCTTTTATCCATACGGAACTCAAAATTGTATTCCTGATCCAACCAAGACTTCCTTTATTTTTTTTTATTTATCATTCTTTTCCATTCTTTCTTTTCTATAATCTACCGCCCTCTTTGTACAACCATCTGATAAAGTATCATCGAACCCTTACCATTGATT